ATATATATAATATATATAAGCACGCATATAAAATATGTGCGTGGATGCTGGGTGGTGGGGGGGTTGGAGTGTTATTAAAATGTCAATGTGTTAGGGGCTGCAACGCAGTCATGACGCCTTATGGCCGGGTCTCGTTTTAGGGGTTTGGCGAGAGCAACCTGTCTGTTTGGTGTTTGGCTGKGGGGGGGKRGGGGGGGTTTGCCGGAGGCAAGCGCGTGTGCGGTCGGACATGGGCGGGTGTTTTGTGTGTTTTTGTGTGTGTGTGTGTGTGTGTGGCTGGGTGTTGGGTGTAGTGGCAGGTAGCATGTGTGTGGGTAATCTGTGCGCGGGTGGATGTACCGGGTATTGGGGTTGTTCATTAGCTAAGTGGGGGCTGGGGTGCAGTTAAAAGTTGGGTTTTTATAACGGTGTTTTAGGGGGTTTGCTTTTAGGGTGCAAAAATATGTCCTTCTAGCATTAAAAGTTAGTCCACTGGAGGTTTATTGCTGTCACTCGTACATCGCACCGTATGTTCAGCCACAAATTCGTTTGATCGGCCGCACCACGGAGACGGCTACGACCGCGACGCTGGTTTGGGGGTCTGAAGCCACACCAGAATTAAAAAAGTACCAGCTGCCAGGAAGAGCATATATGGTTGCCGACGTTACGCGGCCAGGTGTAATTAACCCATTAACCAGAGGCCTTGGAAAGTGTGAGAAAGTGCCCGTTTGCTTGATCCGCCCCTGACCTAACAACCAGAGGCCTTGGAAAGTGTGAGAAAGTGCCCGTTTGTTTTATCCGTTCCTGAAACTGGTAATAGGGTGTCTGGGTGGGCGGGTTGATGGTTTCTCGTGATATGCCAGATAAACAATCGCTTATTCCTTCGTGCATACATTGTATTTCCGGTTCCATGGATTCATATGTCTATGTCAGATTAAGCAGGTGGTGTGCTATTGCATATTCGTGGGGCAGGTAAATTAATGCCTAATTATACATAGTATGTCCTATATCATTAATATAATGTACTATATAATATTCATGGGGTAAGTAAATTAATGCCTAATTATACATAGTATGTCCTATATCATTAATATAATGTACTATATAATATTCATGGGGTAAGTAAATTAATGCCTAATTATACATAGTATGTCCTATATCATTAATATAATGTACTATATAATATTCATGGGGTAAGTAAATTAATGCCTAATTATACATAGTATGTCCTATATCATTAATATAATGTACTATATAATATTCATGGGGTAAGTAAATTAATGCCTAATTATACATAGTATGTCCTATATCATTAATATAATGTACTATATAATATTCATGGGGTAAGTAAATTAATGCCTAATTATACATAGTATGTCCTATATCATTAATATAATGTACTAAGGACAAAAAATAGTTTAATTAAAATACTGGTTTTGGGGACTAGAGATAGGACGGCAGTTCTTTTTTTGCTGCTCTAGGGGCCGGGTAGGCCCATTTTTGGTTTACAAGGCCAAGGCTTTGGTTTAAGCTACTTGAGCTATCAGCTTATTATTGTGTGTTCGATTTTGGTTGTAGTCGGTATTATAATTAGTGGGATTATGAAGTATGCGGTTGAGGTGGCTTGGCCTAGTATAATGAATGGCGGTTCTACTGGTTGTCCTCCGAGTCAGGTTAGTAGGATGATGTTAGCGATTATAAGTCAAAATATTAGTTGTCCTATTGGTCGGTAGGTGTGTGCGCGTTGATGGGAGGTGTGAAGTAGGGGAATGATAAGTAGGATTAGGATGGACGCGGTTAGGGCTAGTACGCCTCCTAGTTTGTTGGGGATTGATCGCAGGATTGCGTAGGCAAATAGGAAGTATCACTCTGGTTTAATGTGCGGTGGGGTTGATAGTGGGTTTGCTTGGGTGAAGTTTTCTGGGTCACCTAGTAGAAGTGGGGTGAATAGGGCTAGGTATATTGTTACTGTTACCATAATTCCTATTCCAAGAAGGTCTTTGTAGGTGAAGTATGGGTGGAAGTGGATTTTATCGCTGTTTGCGTTTAGGCCTGTTGGGTTGTTTGATCCGGTTTCATGTAAGAATAGCAGGTGTAGTATTATGGTGGCCAGGATTAGGAATGGAAGCAGGAAATGGAATGTAAAGAAGCGGGTTAGGGTTGCATTGCCTACGGCAAACCCTCCCCAGAGTCATTCTACAAGCGTGGTGCCAATGTATGGGATTGCTGATAACAGGTTTGTGATTACTGTCGCGCCTCAGAATGATATTTGGCCTCAGGGCAGCACGTAGCCTATGAATGCTGCGGCTATTGTTAGAAACAGCAGGATTACACCTGTATTTCATGTTTCTTTGTACAGATAAGAGCCATAGTACAGGCCTCGGCCGATGTGGGTATATAAGCAGATGAAGAATATGGATGCGCCATTGGCGTGGATGTTTCGAATTAGTCAGCCGTATTGTACGTCTCGGCAGATGTGGGCTACAGAAGAGAATGCGATGGTAGTATCGGCGGTGTAGTGCATGGCTAGAAATAGTCCGGTAGCGATTTGGGTGACTAAGCATAGTCCTAGCAGTGAGCCGAAGTTTCATCAAGCAGAGATGTTTGATGGTGCGGGGAGGTCAATTAGTGAACTATTTAGGATTTTTATGATTGGGTGTGTTTTGCGTATGGCCATTAGGTGTTTTTGTAGTTGAATTACAACGGTGGTTTTTCAGATCACAGGTTTTGGTGGTAGCCCAAATAAAAATGTATGAGTTATTTGTTGTTTTTTATGGGTCTTTGTTATCTTTTGGGCTTGGTTGGGGTGGCAGCTAATCCGGCCCCATATTTTGGGGTGGTTGGTTTGGTGGTTGGGGTGGCTGGCGGTTGTGGGTTGTTGGTGGGTTTGGGTAGCTCTTTTGTTGGGCTGATTTTGTTTTTAATTTATTTGGGGGGCATGTTGGTTGTCTTTGCATATTCTGTTGCGTTAGCTGCGGAGCCCCACCCCCAGGGGTGGGGCGAGGGTGGTGTGTTGGGTTATGTGCTTGTTTATTTTTTCTTGGTGTTTGTGGTGGTGGTGGTGTTTGGTGAGTTTATTGGTATTGTTGGGGTGGGAGTTGGTGTGGGTGTGTGTAATGTTCGACTGGATTTTAGTGGGGTGGGGGTGTTGTTTACTGATGGGGGGTGATTATTGATGTTGTGTGTTTTGGGGCTGTTGTTGGCGCTAGTTGTTGTGCTTGAGTTGGTTCGTGGACAAAGTCGGGGCTGTCTTCGGGTGCCTTAGGTATTTTATTCAGATTAGGATGGATGCGGCGAGCGTGGTGAAGGCCATGAGGTGGGATTTTAGGTTCCCTGTGTGAAGGCGTGACAGGTTTTTTGCTATTTTTGTGCTTGATGTGGTTGATGTTTCTGGCATTAGTGTCTCGTATCATAGAAGGTCGTTTAGCTGTAAGGCTTTGGCTTGTGCGTAGTGTATGTTTTTTATTGGTGTGTGGCGGTGGGTTAGGAGGTTAAAGAATATTAGTTGGGTTGTGGTTGTGTGGTGGGTCTTGGTTGGTTTGTTTTGTGTTGTCAGGTGTGTAGTGTGGTGTAGCAGGTCGTAAGCGTAGGCGAGTCCGAGAATAGTTACAGTGAGTGCGGCGAGTTTAGTGCTAGTTGGTATGGTCATGTTCTGTGGTTTGAGCGGTGTTGTTACGGTTGTAATTATTAGTCCTGCTATAATACTTCCTGCGGCAAGGCGCAGTAAGGGTTTGGTTTGGTCTTGGTTTAGTTCGGCTTGTGGGAGGGTGGGGTGTCGTGGGGTGCCTGTGTGGGTGTAAAAGATTAGTCGTGTGCTATATGCCGCTGTAAGTGCTGTGGCAATGATGGTTGTTATCAGGGCTCAGGCGTTAAGTGTGGAGGTGGTAAGGGTTTCGATAATTACGTCTTTTGTATAGAACCCTGCTAGGAAGGGGGATCCTATTAGTGCTAGGCTGCCTAGTGTTAGGCAGGCAGATGTGATTGGGAGGGTTTTTTGTGTGTTACCTATTTTACGAATATCTTGTTCGTTGTTTAAGCTGTGGATGATTGATCCGGAGCATAGGAATAAGAGGGCCTTGAAGAATGCGTGGGTGATGATGTGTAGGTAGGCCAGTGTTGGTTGGTTTATTCCGACTGTAAGTATTATTAGGCCAAGTTGACTAGAGGTGGAGAAGGCGATGATTTTTTTGATGTCGTTTTGTGTGAGAGCGCAGAGTGCGGCAAATAGTGTGGTTAGTGCGCCTAGGCATAGACAGAGGGTTAGGGTTGTGCTGTTGTTTGTTATTAGGGGGTGTATGCGGATTAGTAGGAAAATGCCTGCTACTACTATTGTGCTTGAGTGCAGTAATGCTGATACTGGGGTTGGGCCTTCTATTGCTGCGGGCAGTCATGGGTGTAGTCCGAACTGTGCGGATTTTCCTATTGCGGCCAGTACTAGGCCTATGAGAGGGAGGGTTGGTGTTGTGTGGTGGGAAAATATGTGTTGGATTTCTCATGTGTTGTAGTTTATTGCCAGTCAGGCTATTGCGAGGAGCAGTCCAATGTCCCCAGTTCGGTTGTAGATGATTGCCTGTAGGGCTGAGGTTGAGGCATTTGCTCGAGCGTGTCATCAGCCGATTAGTAGGAAGGATATGACCCCCACTCCCTCTCAGCCAATGAACAGTTGTAGTATGTTGTTTGCTGTTGTGAGTGTGGTTATTGCGATTAGGAAAAGTAGTAGGTATTTTGTGAATTGTGTTAGATGTGGGTCGGTTGACATATATCAGTTTGTGAACTGTAGGATTGCTCAGGTGATAAATAGTGCGGTAGGCAAGAAAAGGGTTGTATAGAGGTCGAACAGGAAGCTAATTTGTAGGTTGAATTGTGTGGTGGCTCAGCAGCAGGTGGTTGTGATTGATTTTGTTCCTGTGGTGAGGAAGATTAGCATGGGTATAAGGCTTTGCATGAAGGCTAGTTTGACTGTAGTGGTAATGGTTGTTGGGGTGAGTATGCGTTTGGTTAGTAAGGGTAGTGCCAGGGTTGCTAAAGTACTTAGTATTGTGGTGTGGAACAGTATGAGCATGCTACTTTCACTTGGAGTTGCACCAAGGTGTATTAATTCCTAAAATTAATGGGCGGCTGCTGCCCTTTGAAAGTGGAGAGAGCCAAGGGGTTAGTTTTGGTGTACTAGGTTAGCAATCTAGTTAAACTCTCTCGGCAGACAAAAGATGGTGAGGCTTTGTTTTTAAGTCCACAGCTTAATATTTTGGGTTAAATTATGTCTGCCTTTGTATGAGGATTAGTTTTGGGTTGGTTATTAGTAAGGCGAGTGGTAGGAGGTGGGTTATTAATAGTAGGTGTTCTCGGGTTTGTGAGGGGGGTAAGGTGGTGGTCTGTTGTGGGCCGTGGTGGGTTACTACAAAAATATATAGGGAGTATGTGGCGGTTAGTAGTGTTGTGGTGCCAGTGAGGATGATTGTTGTAGTGTTTCAGTTGAATGTGGCGGATAGGATGAGCAGTTCTCCCAGCAGGTTTGTTGTTGGTGGCAGGGCTATGTTTATCAGATTGGCTAGAAGTCATCATGTTGTTATTAGGGGTAGGGTGATTTGTAGTCCGCGGGTTAGTATTAGAGTTCGTGTGTTAGTGCGTTCGTAGTTGGTGTTGGCAAGACAGAATAGTATTGAGGATGTAAGACCGTGGGCGATTATTAGCAGTATGGCCCCATTGATGCTTCAGGGTGTTTGGATCAAGGTGGCGGTGATAACAAGGCCCATGTGGCTTACTGAGGAGTAGGCGATAATTGATTTTAGGTCGGTTTGTCGGAGGCAGATTAAACTTGTCATTACCATTCCTCATAGTGCTAATACAATGAATGGGTAGTAGGCGGTTTGGGTTGTGTCAGTGGTTAGGAGCGGGGTGATGCGGAGGATTCCGTATCCCCCCAGTTTTAATAGGACTGCTGCAAGGATTATAGACCCTGCGATCGGGGCTTCTACGTGGGCTTTTGGTAGTCATAGGTGTGTGCCGTAGAGTGGTAGTTTGACTAGGAAGGCTGTTATGCATGCGAGTCACATGATTGTGTTTGTGTGGTGGGGGGTTGCGTGGTGTTGTGTTAGTATCAGTATTAATATGTTTGTGTGTTTGTGGTGTGTGTGGGTGTATAGGATGGCTACTAGGAGGGGTAGCGAGCTGGCTAGGGTGTAGAATAGAAAGTAGTTTCCTGCTTTTAGTCGTTCTGCTTGGTTGCCCCAGCGGGTAATTAAGATTAGGGTTGGTAGCAGGGTTGCCTCAAATATAATGTAGAATATTATAAGGCTTTGTGTGCAAAAGGATAGTAATAGTGCGGTTTGTAGGGTTGTACATGTGATGAGGAATGTGCGTTTGCGTTCTGTGGGTTCGTGTTTTAGGTGCTGCTGGCTGGCAATTATTATCAGTGGCAGTAGTCAGGCTGACAAGATAATAAGGGGCGTGGTGATTTGGTCTAGTGAGGTGAAGTAGCTGGTTGTGTGTGGTGTAATGTTTGTTGGGGTGTGCAGTCACTTAAGTGTGGCGAGTGTAATTAGTATTGCATGACCTGTGGTGTAGGTGAATAGGTACTTTGGTTTCGATAGTATGGTGGTTGGGACTAGTATGGTAGTTGCAATTAACACTTTTAACATATTAGGAGGTTTAGGGCTTTTAGGTTGTCCGATGAGTGGGTTCGGGTTGTGGATACTAGAAGTGCTAGGCCGGCGCCGGCCTCGCAGGCTGCCAAGGCTAGTAGAAGCATGGGGTTGGTGGTGGTGTTAGTGTTGGTTATGGTCTGGGTCAGTGTGGCCATGGTTGTGAAGAGTGCTAGTATTAAACCTTCTAAGCAAAGAAGAACTGACACAAGATGGCTTCGATGTAGGGTTAGGCCCAGTAGGCTGAGTGTAAATGCTGTGGAGGTGGTGAGGGCGGTGGCCATGGTGCTGGCCTCGGAGTGGCGCCGAGATTTTCTAAGTCGAAATTAGGTGGTTTACATATTAACGCTAGTCAGCATATTCTGCTCATTCTAGGCCGCCTTGTGATCATTCATATACGAGGCCTGCTCCGAGCAGGGCAAGGAGGGTCAGTGTATAGTTAAGTGTGCGCGCGGGCGTTGCAGAGTTGATAGCTCAGGGGGTTGGTAGTAGTAGTGCAATTTCTAGGTCAAATAGTAGGAATAGGATTGCGACCAGGAAAAATCGTATTGAGAAGGGTAGTCGTGCGGTTCCTAATGGGTCAAAGCCGCACTCATAGGGCGTGGTTTTCTCTGTGTCGGGGCTGGTGTGTGGCAGCCACAGGCTGATGATGATTAGTAATAGGGTTAGTGTTAGGATGATGGTGAGGCTGGAGATGGTTTGCATTGGTGCCTTCTCCCAGGCTGATCTGGGCCTAAGCGGTTGGAGGCCGTTTGTACTGGTATACTAAGAAGGCATGAGCCTCATCAGTAGAGTGAGACGTAAAGGAATAATCACACAACATCTACGAAGTGTCAATATCATGCTGCTGCTTCAAATCCAAAATGGTGTGAGGTAGTAAAGTGAAAGTTAATCTGGCGTACTAAACAGGTGATTAAGAAGGTTGTGCCAATAATGACGTGTAATCCGTGGAATCCAGTTGCGACGAAGAATGTTGCTCCGTAGGTGGCATCGGCGATAGTGAAATGGGTTTCACCGTATTCTATTGCCTGCAGTAGTGTGAAATAGGCCCCGAGGAGCACGGTTAGGGCCAGTCCTTGTAGGGACTCTGTGCGGTTGCCGGCAAGTATGGCGTGATGAGATCATGTGATTGTGACCCCTGAGGCAAGTAGTACGGCGGTGTTTAGTAGGGGTACTTCAAATGGGTTTAGTGGGGAGATGCCAGTTGGGGGTCAGTTACCACCCAGCTCGGGGGTTGGGGCAAGGCTTGAGTGGTAGAATGCTCAGAAAAAGCCAATGAAAAAAAAGACCTCTGATGTAATAAATAGTACTATTCCATAGCGCAGTCCTTTTTGTACTGGTTTGGTGTGCTGGCCTTGGAATGTCCCTTCTCGTACAATATCTCGCCATCACTGGTAGGAGGTGAGTAGTATTAGGATTAGGCCTAGAGCTATTGGGCTGGCGGTGTTGTAGTGGAATCACATTGCTAGGCCTGAGGTTATTAGTAGTGCGGCGACTGCGCCGGTTAGGGGCCATGGGCTTGGGTCAACTATGTGGTATGTGTGGGCTTGGTGGGACATTAAGTGTTTTCTTGTAGGTAGAGGCTGAGTAGTAGGGTGAAAACATAGGCTTGAATAATTGCGACGGCGATTTCTAGTCCTGTTAATAGTAGTAGTAGGATTGTGGTTAGTGCGGCAAGAGAGGGCATTATGGTTAGTATTGTGAGGGTTGTGGATGCGATTAGGGTTATTAGCAGGTGTCCGGCTGTTAGATTGGCAGTTAGGCGTACACCAAGCGCTAGCGGGCGGATAAATAAGCTGACTGTTTCGATTAGGATTAGTGCTGGTACGAGTGGGGTAGGGGTACCTAGTGGTAGTATGTGTGCGAGGGATGTGGTGGTTTGGGTTCGTAATCCTAGAAGGACTGTTATTAGTCATAATGGGATGGCGAGTGCTATGTTTAGCGCCAGTTGTGTTGTTGGGGTGAAGGTGTATGGAATTAGGCCGTTTAGGTTGATGATCAATAGGTATGCTATGGTCGTTGTAATTGGGAGTGACCACTTGTGTCCGTGTTTGCTTAGGGGGGCTATAAGTTGTTTTGTGATAAGAAAGATGGTGTTAGTTTGTAGTGTGGCAAGGCGGGGCGTGATTGGACGGTTTGTGGTGGTTAGTATCAGGATTGGGGCGGCTAGTGCGATTGTTGTTAGTGACAGGCCAAGTAAGTGTGGGGCTATGAATTGGTCAAATAGGCTTAGTGTCATGTTCAGGGTCAGCTGTTTTTGGACTGTGGTCCTGGTTGATGTGGGGGTTGTGAGATGTGGTTTATGTGTATTAGTGTTGGTTTCATTATAAATAAGATAATCAATCAGGCTGTTAGGAGTGTCATAAATCATGGGGCGGGGTGTAGTTGTGGCATTGCCCAAAGGGGCACAGGGTGTGCCCATTTTTAGCTTAAAAGGCTAATGCTCGTATTAGCTTCTTCGGGAGGTGTTTAGTATTGTGGCTGATCAAGCTTCGAATGATTGTAGGTTAGTGGCTTCTACAGTGATGGGTATAAAGCTGTGGTTTGCGCCGCAGATTTCTGAGCATTGGCCGTAGAATAGCCCGGGTCGGGAGGCAGTAAAGGTTGTTTGGTTTAGACGGCCTGGTACGGCATCGGTTTTAACTCCAAGGGCTGGTACGGCTCATGAGTGTAGTACGTCGTCAGCGGTGATCAGTATTCGTGTTGGGGAGTTTGTTGGGATGACTGTGTGGTGGTCGACTGCTAGTAGCCGCGGAGTCCCGGCTGTAAGGTCTTGTGTTTGCACCATGTAGGAGTCGAAGGTTAGGCTGTCGTAGTCTGTATATTCATAGCTTCAGTACCACTGGTGGCCGGTGGTTTTGATTGTTAGATGTGGATTACTAATTTCGTCTATTAGGTACAGGATTCGTAGTGATGGGAGTGCAATTAAGATGAGGATGATGGCTGGCAGGATTGTTCAAATTGTTTCTATGAGCTGTGCGTGCATGGTGCTTGTGTGGGTTAGGGTGGTGGTAATTAGAAGTGTGATTGTGTATAGAACGAACGTGCTGATTAAAAATACTACTATTATGGCATGGTCGTGCAGATGTAGGAGTTCTTCTATGATGGGTGAGGCGGCATTTTGTAGTCCTAGTTGGGCTGGGTGGGCCATAGAGTCTCATGGGGGTTGCACCCATTATTTAGCGCTGACAGGGCTATGTATTGAGTTTACTAGAGTCTCTGGAGAGATAAGTATATGGTTAGTGTGCAGTTAGTTTGAAACTAATTGGGGGGGGTTAGAGTCCTCCATCTCTTGGGGCTAGTGAAGATCAGTATTGGTTCTTCGTGTGTGTGGTATGGTGGTGGGCAGCCGTTTAGTCATTCTGGGTTGGTTTCTAATAGAGGTGAGGGTTGTGGGGTGCGTTTGGATGCAAAGGCCTCTCAGATAATGAATGCCATGATTACGGCCCCGACCATCGAGATTAATGACCCGATGGATGACATAGTGTTTCATAGCGAGTAGGCGTCCGGGTAGTCGGAGTAGCGACGAGGTATGCCAGCGAGGCCTAAAAAATGTTGTGGGAAGAATGTTAAGTTTACTCCAAGGAATATTAATAGGAAGTGGATTTTTGTCCATGTGGGGTGCAGGGTGTATCCTGTGAATAGTGGAAATCAGTGTACGAAGCCGCCTATGATTGCAAACACTGCGCCTATTGAGAGTACATAATGAAAGTGCGCAACTACGTAATAGGTGTCGTGAAGGATAATGTCTAGTGACGAGTTTGCAAGGATTACTCCTGTTAGTCCACCTACAGTGAAGAGAAAGATAAAGCCTATTGCTCATATAAGGGGGGCGTCTCATTTGATTGTGCCGCCATGCAGGGTGGCCAGCCAGCTGAACACCTTTACTCCTGTTGGGATGGCAATGATTATTGTGGCTGAGGTGAAGTATGCGCGGGTGTCCACATCTATGCCTACGGTAAATATGTGGTGGGCTCATACAATAAACCCTAGGAAGCCGATTGACATTATAGCTCAGACTATTCCTATGTAGCCAAAGGGCTCCTTTTTGCCTGCGTAGTAGGTAATGATGTGAGATACTATTCCAAACCCCGGGAGGATCAGGATATAGACTTCTGGGTGGCCGAAGAATCAGAAAAGGTGTTGATATAGAATTGGGTCCCCCCCGCCAGCTGGGTCAAAGAATGTTGTGTTCAGGTTTCGATCTGTTAGGAGTATTGTGATGCCGGCGGCTAGGACTGGGAGGGCCAATAGTAGGAGTACTGCAGTAATTAATACTGATCATACAAACAGCGGGGTGTGGTATTGTGACAGGGTTGGGGATTTTATGTTGATGCATGTGGTAATAAAGTTAATAGCCCCAAGAATTGACGATACACCTGCAAGGTGCAGTGAAAAAATAACCAGGTCTACGGACGCGCCGGCATGTGCCAGGTTAGCCGCTAGTGGTGGGTATACAGTTCACCCCGTTCCTGCTCCGGCTTCAACCCCGGCAGAGGCCAGTAGCAATAGCAGGGATGGGGGAAGTAGTCAGAAGCTTATGTTGTTTATTCGCGGGAACGCCATGTCGGGCGCACCGATTATTAGCGGGATCAATCAGTTTCCGAACCCGCCAATTATAATTGGTATCACTATGAAGAAAATTATTACGAATGCGTGTGCGGTTACTACTACATTGTAGATTTGGTCGTCGCCAAGTAGCGACCCGGGCTGGCTCAGTTCGGCGCGGATGAGGAGGCTAAGGGCGGTGCCGGTTATGCCGGCTCAGGCACCGAAGAGTAGGTATAAGGTGCCGATGTCTTTGTGGTTGGTTGAGAAAAATCAACGAACAAGCATTTCAGGTAGGGTGGCCGAGTAGGTGGCAAGTTGTAGCCTTGACTACGGGGCGGAAAGCCCCCCCAACCAAGCCGCGTGGTGAGACCACACCAAAGTGCAAATTTGGAGACGTACCCCAGAGGGTGCCGGGGCTTCTCCCGTTTTTTCCCCTTAAACGGGAGAAGGGTAGGTTAAAGCCCGCTGGATTGGGTGTTTAGTTGTTAATTAAAGTTTTACGGGATCGAGGCCCGTTAGCCTAGGAGGTCTTAGCTTAAGTAAAGTGTCTGAGTTGCATTCAGGAGATGTAGTGTTGTGTAGTTACAGGCCTTCAGAAATTAGGAGGGTGGGGACTCCTGTTTAGGACTTTGAAGGTTCTTGGTTTAGTTTAAACCTAAATTTCTAGGTGGTGGTGTAGATTGTTGTGGTAAGTGGTAGTAGTATGGTGGCTAGTGTGGCGAGTAGTGTTGTACTGGGGTTGAATTTTGTGTTAAGTCGTCATTTTATTTTTATTGTGGAGGTGGTTGGTGAGGAGGTGAGTATGGTTATGTATGATATGCGGGTGTAGAAGTATAGGCTTGGGAGGCTGGTTATTAATAGTGCGAGGCTTAGTGGTATTAGGTTTGTAGTTGTGAGTTCGTTAATAATTAGTCATTTTGGTATAAATCCAGTTAGTGGTGGAAGTCCGGCTAGTGATATGAGCAGTATTAGTGTTATGGCTGTTGCAATTGGGGCAGCCGTTCAGGTGGTGCTGATATCTTGTATTGTTTTGGTTGCTGTTGCTGCTAGTGTTAGGAAGGTGGCTGTGGTGGTAGTTAGGTAGATGACTATGGTTAGTGTGGCTAAGTGTTGGTTAGTTGCAAGGGCGGGGAGTAGTCAGCCTATGTGGGCGATTGATGAGAAGGCTATGATTTTTCGTGTTTGTGTCTGGTTTAACCCAGTTCATCCGCCTGTGGCAGCAGATGTGATTCCTAGTAGTATTAGTACGGTTGGGTTTAGGGTGGAGTATATTAGGTATAGTAGGGCTAGGGGGGCAATTTTTTGTCATGTTGAAATTAATATGGCGGTGTGCAGGTTTATTCCTTGTAGTACTTCTGGGTATCAGAGGTGTGCTGGGGCTAGGCCGAGTTTCATTATAAGTGCGATTGTAGCTAGGGTTGTAGTGAGTGATGAATTGGTGTGCAGGATTGATCACTCTCCTGTTTGTCAGGCATTTAGTGTGCTTGCTAGTAGGATGGTGGCTGCTGCGGTGGCTTGGATGATAAAGTATTTTGTTGTCGCTTCGGTTGCGCGAGGGTGATGTGGTTTTATTATGATTGGCATGATGCTCAGGGTGTTAAGTTCTAGGCCGATTCAGGCAAGTAGTCAGTGGTTGCTTGCTATGGTGAGGATGGTGCTGGTGGTTAGGCTGGTGATAAGCAGGGATCAGATGATTGGGTTTATTAGTAGAGGAGGGGTTTTATACCAACATGCTCGGGGTATGGGCCCGATAGCTTTATTAGCTGACTTTACTAGGAGGTAGTATAGTAGGTAGTACGTGAGAGTTTGATTCTCGTGGTGCGGGTTCGTGTCCCGGTCTCTTATGGGAGGCGAGGGGGTTTTAACCCCTGTGATGTACTCTATCAAAGTAGTCCTTGGTTTCTTCGGGCACGTCTCCAGTTAGTGTGTGAATGGTGGGGTGCTTGATATGGTGATTGGTAGGGTGATGTATCATAGACATAGGGCTAATGTTAGTGGTAGGAATGTTTTTCATAGTAAGTGCATTAGCTGGTCGTAGCGTATTCGGGGGTATGAGGCGCGCACTCAAAGGAATCCTAGTGTGAGTAGTGTTGTTTTGAGTATTAGGTCGAGGGTTGTGAGGCTTTTTGTTGGGGCGAGGAATATGATGCATGATAGGGTGTTTATTATTAGGATATTGGCATATTCGGCTAGGAAGAAAAGGGCGAATGGGCCGGCGGCGTATTCTACATTAAATCCGGAGACTAGTTCTGATTCGCCTTCTGTAAGGTCGAATGGGGCTCGGTTTGTTTCGGCAAGGGTCGAAAGGTATCATATCATTATTAGTGGTCAGAGTGGTGTGACCAGTCATGTGGTTTCTTGTGTTGTGATGAAGGCCTGTGTGGTGTAGTTTCCAGCAAGGACTGTGGCGGATAGTAGTAGCATGCCTAATGTTACTTCGTACGAGATTGTTTGTGCGACGGCCCGCAGGGATCCGATTAGGGCATATTTTGAGTTGGAGGCCCATCCTGATCAGAGGATTGTGTAAACTGCTAGGCTTGAGATGGCCAGGATGATCAGTAGTCCTAAGTTTATATTTAGTAGGGGGGTTGGTATTGGTAGTGGGGCCCATATTATTAGGGACAGGGTTAGGGCGAGGGTGGGCATGGTGATAAATAGTGTTGGAGATGAGATTGTTGGTCGGATGGGTTCTTTGGTGAATAGTTTAACTCCGTCTGCGATTGGCTGTAGTAGTCCAAGGGGCCCTACTGTGTTTGGCCCTTTTCGTAGTTGTATGTATCCTAGCAGTTTTCGTTCTAGTAGGGTTAGGAAGGCTACTGCGAGTAAGATTGGGATAGCCAGGGTGAGTGGTATTAGTAGGGCTTCTGTTAGCGTGTGCATTGGTTAGGGAAAGGATTTGAACTTTTGATGGCAAGGGCTTAGGCCTTGTGCAATAACCTGTCTCTGCCACCCTAACGTAAGTTTGCCCCTGGTCTAGGGGCATGGTTTGGGGTATGGGTGTTTTAGTTGGTTTCAGGATTTGGTTCAGTGCGTGCTTGGGGCAGGGGCGCTGTCTTCTTGGTCCTTTCGTACTAAAGAAGATTTAGTCACAGATAGAAACCGACCTGGATTTCTCCGGTCTGAACTCAGATCACGTAGGGCGTTAGCCGTTGAACAAACGGACCTTTAGTAGCGGCTGCACCACTAGGGGGCCCTGATCCAACATCGAGGTCGTAAACCCTCTTGTCGATATGGACTCTTGGAGAGGATGGCGCTGTTATCCCTGGGGTAACTTGGTTCGGTTGTCAGTGGTACTGGGTCAATTATATCAATCTTTTTGGGGTGTGGCTCTTTTAGGGGTTGGTGCCCTGATGCACGGAGGGTTTTTTGTTCTCCGCAGTTGCCCCAACTTAAACTGTGGACTATTAGTAGACTTTTAGTTGCCTGTTGGTTTTGGTGTCTGATATTAGTGCGCGGGGTTGTAAGCTCCACAGGGTCTTCTCGTCTTGTGTGGGTATTCTAGCTTTTGTACTAGGGGATCAGTTTCACTGAGTAGTCGTGTAAGACAGTTTCACCCTCATTTAGCCGTTCATACTGGTCCCTACTTAGAGGACAAGTGATTACGCTACCTTTGCACGGTTATAATACCGCGGCCGTTGAAACTGGTTCACTGGGCAGGCGGGACCTTTAATACTTGTGTGGCTAAAGGCGATGTTTTTGGTAAACAGGTGGGGTGACTTAGCCGAGTTCCTTATATGACTGTTGCTCGTTGGGGGAGGGCACGCCTGGGTTGGGGTAACGGGTGGTAAGGTAAGGTGTGTGTAGTGTGGCTTACTGGTCCGATAATAATTTGTATGTAGGTGTGTGCCTTGGTGAGTGGTCTCGTGTTAAGTTACTAGTTTTAGCAGTTTTTCCTCTAGTGTTGTTGAGTAGAGTGGCTCAGTTTGTTGGTGTAGGGGGTTTTGGTGTGGTGGGGGATTCTTGTGTTGTGTTGCTTTGACGCTATATTTTTTGGTGGCTGCTTTAGGGCCAACTGGGTGGGGTGTGATGTGGGTTGTCCTCTAGTGTTGGTTGTGTCCAATTTCAAAAGGGCTGTACCCCTGTTGACTATCTACCAGCTAAGAACAAGTGGGTTTAAATGTTTGTGCCGGTTGGTTTTGGGCTGGTGTTGAACTTTTATTCATTTTGTTGAGCAACCAGCTATCTCCGGGCTCGGTTGGCGTTTCGCCTCTACTCAAAGGTCGTCCCACTCTTTTGCCACAGAGACGGGTTCATCCGTTAAGTTTTAAAGATTGCCTGTGAGTAGCTCGTCCGGGTTCGGGGTGACAAGTGCAGGGCTCTTTATTTGTCTATTGCTGGCTAAACCATGATGCGAGAGGTACGGGGATGTGTTCCTGCTGTTTTGTGCTTTGGGTGTCATTTGTATTTCACTGTTCCCTTGCGGTACTGTTGGCTATTGCTCCTGGGTGCGGTTCTATCTCATATACTTGGCGTGGCAAATGGTTTGGTTAATGTGGTGGTGGTGGTTTTGGGCAGGCTGTGTGGGCTAGGCGGTGGCTCATGAAGGCCCAGTTAGTGGGCATGTCTCGGGTGTAAGCTGAGTGCTTTGGGTTAAGCTACTTCTTGGGTGTGCCAAGTGTACTTTCCAGTGCACTTACCTTGTTACGACTTGTCTCATCTTGTATTGTTGTGTGGTGTTATATAACTTTTCGTTGTTGGCTTGGATGAGGGTGACGGGCGGTGTGTACACATTCCAGGGCACGGTTCAGTCACGCAGGCTTGCGTGGCTTACTGCTAAATCCTCCTTTGTGCACTTGTTTCATGGTGCGGGTGGTGGTTTTCTTTTGGTTGAGAAAATGTAGCCCATCTCTGCCTGTGCGTTAGCTACACCTTGACCTGACGTGTTAGTGTTAAGGACTGTTTTGCTCGCTGTTGGTGCTTTTGTAAGGCGGGCTGGAGGCGGCGGTATATAGGCTGGTGTGTGCGAGAACAGGTGAGGTTAAACGTGGGTTATCGATTATAGGACAGGCTCCTCTAGTGTGATGTGGAATGCCGTCAAGTCCTTTGAGTTTTAAGCTTTTCGCTTGTAGTTCTCTGGCGGGCAGGGGGTTGGGTTGACTGCCTTGGTTTACTTCTAAGCATAGTAGGGTATCTAATCCTAGTTTGTGTCTTAGGTTTCGTGTGGTCAAAAGATTTTGTTGGAGGAGAGTTGGTTGTGGTTCTGTGTAGTATGAGGGTTTTATTTCTGTGCTACAAGTTTTGATCGTGGTTCCTCGTTAAAAGTCTTTCTAGTCACATTTTACGCCGTGTGGTGTTATTTTGGGCTCATCGTATAACCGCGGTGGCTGGCACGGTGTTTACCGGCCCTGAGTGCCGTGCCTAAGTCAAGCTTTAGGGTTTTGTGGCTTATGTCTTAATGTTAATCACTGCTGGGGTCCGTGGGGGTGTGGCATTGGCTAGGCGTCATGGGCTGTCTGGTTGACGTGCCTGATGTCAGCTCTGTGTGTGTGGGGTAGGCGTTGGCACAGGAGTGCGGAGACTTGCATGTGTATGGTCGGTATCAAATAACACCAAGTTTAGGACCAAGACGTTATTGTTTCCGGGATTTGAGGTGGATCCGTCACGGCAACTTCAGGGCCGCGCTTTGGGTTTAAGCTACAGTAAC